CATTAATTGCGACTTCCTCAGTGTTAGTAATTAGTGTACCCCTTGTATTTGCTTCTCCTGATGGTTGGTCAAATAATAAAAACGTTGTATTTTCCGGTACATCATTATGGATTGGACTAGTCTTTCTGGTAGCTATTCTGAATTCTCTCATTTCTTAAATTTGTTTAGTATTTAGTAGCCCGATACAAAATAAATAAAAAGGCCATTTCTTCGAAAAAATTGGAATTGTGAGACGCATTAAAATGCAATTTGCGTTCCGAATTGCTACCTCTTCTCTTTCATTATTATGAAATTTCATTGCCATTAGAATATTGATTGACAGACAATTAAAAAAAGAAAACTCTAATATAATAGAAAATGAAACGGTCGACCCAGACATAGACGGTCGACCCAGGCGGATATACCCTATAAAATATATCCCGTAGCGAGCGTAGTTCAATGGTAAAACATCTCCTTGCCAAGGAGAAGATACGGGTTCGATTCCCGCCGCTCGCCAGCTTAATTTAGTAAGGTACTATGATAAAAAATTTAGTCTAGTTGACTACTTAACTACTTATATTAAATTAAGTAGGTGTTAGTCTAGTACCGTATCCCTTACTATCTTACCCTTCTTTTGCACCCCCACTCAAAAAAAGGGGCTCCGGAGGCGGGAATCGAACTCGCCAACAGGGCTCCCTAAATTGGGGATTCACCGAGACAAACAACTGGCAAACTCCTTTTAAAGGGAAGGGAGGTAGACTGTGCCTTTCTTTCATTTCTTTTTTCTTTTCTGCAGGGTAGGAAGGAGCCTTGAGAGTTCTTCTTGTAGGGGCAAGTGACTTCGCAAACTGCTCCATTTGGCCCTTTAGGGCCGGGAACTAATGAATAAAAAAGGGTTGGATACCGCCCAGCCCTCTACTCTATACAAATAGAATAGTCCTTTTATACAGACTGCTAAGTGCGGAGACGGGAATCGAACCCGTGACCTCAAGGTTATGAGCCTCGTGAGCTACCAAACTGCTCTACTCCGCTCTGGAGGGACGGAAACTGGTGGACGAAAAAGGTTGAATACAGGACTCTACCATGTCTAGACAAATAGAATAGTCCTTTTATACAGAATGGAGCGGGTAGCGGGAATCGAACCCGCATCGTTAGCTTGGAAGGCTAGGGGTTATAGTCGACGTTGGTTGATTAGTTTTAACGTCTCTAATTCAAAACCGAACATGAAATTTTGATTTCATTCGGCTCCTTTATGGATATTCTCACCACTTAACATCTATGTCAGCTTTTCTATCTGAATGGAACCAAAGCTCTCCGCTTTCTAGATGATCCCTATAGAGTAGGAGATAGAAATTCTACTAAATCTATCTAATCTACTTACTTCGTTCCCTAATTTCATTCAAGAGATCCTGAGGAAAAGAATTAGGTTTCCACCGAGCTGAAACAATATGCTGATGGTTCTAGTAAACCAAAACTACCGTTTTTTAGCTATTTGGCTTCCATTTCCTTTTTTAACAAAAGAAGATTTAGTTACGATTGGAAATAAACTTTTTTGTATCTTCATCCATAGATCCTTTACTCATATTTTAAAAATTGGAATACTTAATCCAATGCAAAATTATGCTTCGCGACTCTGTACTCATAATCCAATTTGTATTTTGGATGCAATTTCAATTAGTTTTTGGGTACAAATCGCGAGAATGTATATTCTTCCTCAATATGCTATTGAGAGGAAAAGGATTAAATCCTTTATAAGAACTAAAGTTTTCATCGGAATATAAAAAACTTAAGGACGCCTTAAGTATATCATTTCAAATTCAGTTATTAATAGAACGAATCACACTTTTACCACTAAACTATACCCGCTACATGTAGATTATGATACCAACGCTACCCTTTGTCAAGGGTAGCCATTCGAGAAGGAGGCTAATTCCCCCTTATTGAATCAAATGGAGAAGGTTCATGACAGTGAGCTGTTGGTACTTCGATCGCGGGCCTTTACTTTAGCTTTAGGGTTTAGATAGCCCCTCTGGGATGTAAAATATATCTCTTCTCACCATCCCCATAGTGTATGAGACAAATGTATGCATTTCGATTAGGTTCGTATTCTACGGTTACGACTACAATGATCATTATTTGTTTTGCGAGGACGTAAGTGTGCCAGACTGCTCTAAGGAATAGTTTGATTATTCCTACAATATACACTAGGAGATATAGGGAGCAGCACTGCCCCCATAAATCCCTTTCTTCCTTTTCTTTTTTGTTCAATTCTGAACAAAGAAATTGGGGAAGATGTTTTCTTTCTTCCCCCACTTATCATGAAGTCCGAGCCCTAGAGAAAGAGTGAGATGCATTTTAAAAATTCATCATAGACTTTCCCTATGGCTTGAGAGAAGCAAGAAACAAAGAGTCGTAACTTAAACGGAGAAGCGGACAGGACCCGACGGATTTACCTGATGTAAAGAAGATCCTAAATGTCTCTGGTTAGTCGATCCTCTCCATTTACCAATTTCTTCTCCTCTTTTCCACTCAATTCTAGTTTATTAGATTCTTGTTTAAAAGAATCAAAGAAGATGAATAGAACTAAGAACACATAAAAAAGAGCATAGAGGACCAAGACCATTACCAAATGTTCCTCCCAAGAATCATATTGGGTATCTGTTCCCTTCCTTTTCCCGCTAGGATCGGGAATCTTATATTTTCCATATCCATATACCATCGAACCTTTAGGGTTCCAGAATCCTCCTTTTTTCCTAATCTTCGGAAACAGAAAACCCATAGCCAGGAGGAGTTAGGTATGTAGGGTATGGTTTATTATTTTTTGTTGGGCAGGCAGTAGAATAATTTTTATACTCTGCAGTATAAATTCGACTGCCCACTTTTTACAAGCAAATTGTTGCTAAAACTCCAACATAGTTTGTTCAAAATGCACCAACCGGAATCCCTTGAGAATATTCAAGTACCCCCCTTCCTTGGAAGGGGTACCTGTTAAAAATCGCTTCAACAAATCCGTCCAAAACTTTTTAAGAAAAATTGAAAAGTTTTGAACTCGAAGGTTTTTCTAAGAGATGCCTGTTAAAAATAGTTTCAATTTCTCACCAAAACAGACAAGAAGTATATCACTGAAAATTAATACCCAACCATATGGGTATATGAAGAGCGCGAATTCCTTTATACCCTACCCAATTAGAATTAGAAGAAATAAAACATAAATGGAGAAAGTTCTCATCATAAGATCAGCCAATAGAAGAAAAAAGTCCCTAATTCTGCAGAACGTTCTGAGCACGTGAAAAGTCAATAGCCTAAAGATAAAAAAAAACAAAGTCTACCGTTTTTTTAACAGCAGCTCTTATTGCCCCTTTGGCCTTTTTTTTTTTGCCCATTGTTGTATCCGATTCAACAATTGATACATATTTGTTCTCCTCTTCTAAAAAATAGAACTTCTGGGCTTTGGTTTGGTGAGTCGTCCGAGATCATGTTTACATACCTATGAACTTACCCTCTTCAAGTATATCGGATACTAATAATAATTTTTTATTGTGTCAACTCTCTCTTCACGTATTTTATTATATGTATTTTTTTATATAAAAAAAGAAAAAAACCTCTACTTTGTGCAAGTGATAAGAGAGAATATGAAAGATTTTCTTATTTTTCTTGATTTTCTCAAGATTTTGAACTCTCAAGATTTTGAACCTCGCCATGAATAAACTTCTATATCTCGATATATACATATATAATCTCTACATATATCTCTATATATACATATATTATGTACATTATGCAGTAGACTCATAATGAGAAATCAAAGTGGCTAATTTTTGAATTGAATAAAAAGCCCTTTTAACTCAGTGGTAGAGTAATGCCATGGTAAGGCATAAGTCATCGGTTCAAATCCGATAAAGGGCTTTTTATTTGGTGGTAGAGTAATGCCATGGTAAGACGTAAGTCATCGGTTCGAATCCGATAAAGTACTTTTCTACTAAATTTATTATTTATTCACTTTTTTTTCTTTGTTTTTGAAAATTTCTCTATTTTTTCTTGAATTTTATGGCTTAGTGTGGGATGCATGCATTTTTGGTCTGAACGCTAAACGAAGCACGGGGTGGAAATTACAAAAAAGAAATCAAATTGGACTCTTTTTCCTGTTAGATCAATCAAATCACTACCTGTACTGAACTAATCTAGAATCCCTTTTATTAATCTATTCTTATTCTATACCCTTTAAATGAATTTCCCTAAAAAGTAGGGAATGATCCGTGAATTAACCTAACCATCAACTAAAAAAAATCCTATGAAAGCATAACAGAAAAGTAGGAAAGACTCTTTGCTTTGGATCTAGTTATACTCTTCGAGTATATTGACAATTCCAAAAAACTGCTCATACTATCATTATAGTATAATGACGAGCGGTTGTATATGGCCCTATCGTCTAGTGAAGTGATGCCCCTATCGTCTAGTGGTTCAGGACATCTCTCTTTCAAGGAGGCAGCGGGGATTCGACTTCCCCTGGGGGTAGGGAGTATTATGAAAGGAGGTTAATCATAGATTCTAAAAAACCCTAGAATAAATTCTTCCTGGGTCGATGCCCGAGCGGTTAATGGGGACGGACTGTAAATTCGTTGACGATATGTCTACGCTGGTTCAAATCCAGCTCGGCCCAAAAATCTAGGGCTTCGTGAATATGAACTAAATCCATTTGTTTTTCTTCCATAAAATAAAATGTCTGATCCATAGAAATAAAGGATAAAGCGAAAGGGGGAAATTTCTTTCTAATCCATATCTCTCTCATTCCTTTTTTACAAACAAAAGAGTTTTTCTTATTGAAATGAAAGGTGGATTATCATCCATTTTTAGCGATAAAAAATCGCGACATACTAGTTATGTCACTCTCACTATACCCACATATGATATGTGGGTATGTAGTATATGATTCGTCTATTTCTTAGAGTACGACAGGCGAATCGAATCTTCTTATGGTTCTATTTAAGAATAGGTATGCCATACACCCCGCGGGGATTGTAGTTCAATTGGTCAGAGCACCGCCCTGTCAAGGCGGAAGCTGCGGGTTCGAGCCCCGTCAGTCCCGAACTAGGGTTCAATGAATGGAGAAATTCATCTTTCCTTTTTCCATGAAAAAGGGGGGGCAGGAGAGAAGATCAAATACCTATGGGGCACCCTTATTTCACTTTTTTTATTTCGCATTTCTCATTAAAGAGGGAGGGGAGGCCTATAGGAATTTTTTTTTTTCACTACTCCCGGTTGATAAGGAAAGACATACATATCATACTTGGATTAGTATAATTTAGGATATTACTCTATCCTTATGATGATACCATCCTCATCTTAACTTCCTATTCGACTCTTATGGAATAGAGTACCGGTATTTTACCGAAATCCATACATAAATCGTATTCGTTTTTTCTTAGACATAGACAGTGAATTTAATTGAATATAATTAGTACTTTACTTTTTGGATTAAACCAGGCCCCCTCCATTTTGTAGTTCCAACTTTGTTTGTGTATGTTCAATGACTAATTGGAAAGAATCTATCTCATTTTCATTCCATTTGCGGACTCCTTATTTTATGGATCTGTTCTCATCTTTAGACCCCAAAAGTGGATATTGATAGTAACTTAATAAAATAAAAGAAAAACCAAGCAAAGCAAACGCCCTTTTTCCTAAATTAATTAAAATATTCGATTTTTTTTTATTTAAGCCCTCTTTTCTCCATCTCACTTCTACTTCTACTGCTTATTTGGATGTCTATGTGACCCATAGAAAGTCGGTCATATAATACATACATACATAATTGTATGTATAACTATAAGAAAAAGGAAGGGAAATTGGATAAGATAAGAAAGATCGTGGGTTATAGATATAGAAAAGAAAAAGTGGATCTTCCTATGTTATACTATTCCACTCTCAACCATGAATTGATTTGATAGATCCGATATTCATAATATTGAATTGATTCAGTATTATCAGAATGCAAGTCCTCCCCTTGAATTTACAGGATACCCCTTTTTCCTCTCCATGGGATTACATCCCGAGTTATTGTGAAAAAAATAAAGAGGTTATGGAAGTCAATATTCTCGCATTTATTGCTACTGCACTGTTTATTCTAGTTCCTACTGCCTTTTTACTTATTATTTATGTAAAAACAGTCAGCCAAAATGATTAATTGGAATTCCAATTAATCATTGAAGAAATGAAAAAGGGATTAAATAAAATAAAAATCCAAGTCTTAAATGAAAGGATCTGGTTGGAATCATAAAGTGTGGTAGAAAGAACTACATATAGTTTTTTCTACGACACTTTAGAGTCTTTCTACTTTCTATTATATTATCTTGAATCTACATAGAATAGATTAGTAGATTGAAATAGTAGTCTAATTCAATTTCTTTTTTCACTGCATCCACTTAATTTCAATCAAGTCAAAATAAAAAAATCGAAGACAATTCTTCACGAAAGAATCCATGGAGGGAGAGAAAAATAATATGAGAATAGACTATAGTAAAAAGTAAAAGAAAAAAGTAAAAGGAAAAAACCAGCGAATCTTTCATGCTTAAACATGCGGCGAGATGCTTCAAAAGAGCATAAAAATTATTCTAAGAATAAGAAAAGAATATAAAACAAATGGAAAGTGTGCGATATGTTGTGAATAGCTCCGTGGAAGAAAGTCTAATTTTCTTATGTATAGAACTTTTTTAACCATTCGTCACTTCTAGTAGAAATTTTGAATTGCTGTAATCGCTCTTTCTATTTCTATATAGTAGAATAGAACGACTCTTTCTTACAAGAGTTTCTTACAGGTACAGGAGTGAAACAAAACTAAAGAAAGAGAGAAAGAATAAAGTTTGGCAAAATGATTAATGCAAAACGATCAATTAAAGAAAAAAGTTGATACAACAATTCGACTACTCAATCAATTAGTAGTATCCCTAGAGTCCACTCCTCCCCCATACTACTAGTGAAAGAGAAAATGTAAAGACTACCATTAAAGCAGCCCAAGCGAGACTTACTATATCCATGTAAATTATGTCTCCTATTTCTATGAAGGAATTATTCTACTATTGATCAATAATCATAGTGGAATCAAGGGTACAGAGTCAAAAAGGGATTCTGCCCTAACGCTATGGATGAATCAGTTCAAGGAATTTACTCCTAACAAATTCTTATAGGATTTCTGGTAGAATTGGAGAGCATTAAGTATAAATACGATACATAGCCCTTTTCCTTAAAAAAGAGTACGGGGATGATGTCCTGAATAGAAGACGCGGGAATAGGAAGATTTTTTCTTCCTTTTGTTACCCTTTTTTTATAAGCAAAGGACGTCAGAATATACCATAAAATTAGGATAGATAAATATTTATTGGATACCTACCTTGCCTATGTTTATTTTTAACCTAAACCCTACAGCCCTTCTATCATTCTATGAAAGAATGAGGAGACTTTATCCACAACTCCGAAATTGATTTTTGATCAGCCTATTCAATCTGATTCTCGACAGAATCAGTAGCCCTTACTTTAGTGTATGTAGGTAGCATAAGATGTATGATAAATAAAATGTATGATAATTAGGAAGTCTTGATATTCCTTCGTGGAGTCCCTTCTTCAATCTTAGATTGAAAAAAAAAGAATGCCCCTTAGGGGCCCTTTGGATATCAAGATTTCTGACATCTTAGCCTTGTAATTTTTAATTCTCGAATCGAATCAATTAAGAATCAATTAAAATTAATAAAAGAATAAGGAAACGCAACCTCATCCTTATTGGTAGCCGTTTGGGCCACTACCGACAAAACAAACCCTAGTTTGAGGATAGAACTATGGATTCTCAAAATCCAGTATCGCCAGGCCTAGTTACTCTCTTGCCCCAACTTATGCAGGGTACGAATTTGTTGAGTTCGATCAGTACTATAAGCCTAAGTATTTTATTGATCAGGCGGCACCCAGATTTGAACTGGGGATAAAGGATTTGCAGTCCCCTGCCTTACCGCTTGGCCATGCCGCCAAAAAATCCGATCTAAAATAGAGAAAAGAGCAAGTATTCATCCAGGTTTTCTTACTAAAACCTCCTTTCTTTTATCTTGAATCTAATTCTACTTACTTTTTTCCAATCTTTTTCAAAAAATCTATTCCTGCTTTTTTTGAATCCAGTTTCGATTATTCTCCTCGATGGATTCTATCTTAAAACAAACATTGCTAACACTAGAAAACTTCCCTTTTCTTTCTATTGAGATGAAAAAAGAGAAAAAGTGGATTTCCAGTCACAGGCTGCAAAATTCAGAACAAATTGGAACCATTAACTAGAATTCTATTTTTTTTTTTAATTGCAGTAGTGAACGACTCTTAAATCGGTATTCTCTCCCCCCTTCCTTTTAATGGCATAATAAAATAGAATGGATTTATGCCTAATCCGTGTATAGGTAAACTACAGGTCCGAACAGCATTATTATCCATAACAGCATTATTATCCATGGATCCCCCTTATGTACATATCTCTATGGGGAATCGTGCTTTAATTTTTCATTGCATTAAATATCTTGAATAAAAAAAAGAAATTTGGTCTGATATAGAGTATGACCTGACCATCTTGGCCCACCCAAGTGAAATTACGATAAAAGCAGGGATATGTGGAGAGGTGGATAACTAGATTGGCATGTACTTAAAAAAAGGACTTACTTTATTTTAGGATTCTACAATGAAATCCTATATTTTCTAGCAATTCTACTACTACGAAACAAAAAAGAACCCTCAAATTCTTATTCTTTTTTGAAATTAAACTAAGCGTGCTATTCTAAATCGAACTAAAGTCAAATTTTCTAGTGCTTATAAATTATTATATTATGGCTTTATCCCATTCATAGAAAGGAGATAAAATGTTCATAGAAAGGAGATAAAATGAGAAATCTTTGCCATCCAATCTGATTAGTATCATAAAGTGTAAGTGGCAGAATTTTTTTCTAGGAATGTTTTATCAATTCATTTTCATTCGATTTGTACCCCTGGCAAATTCGAACTTTCGTCGAAATTGTCTCTATTCATATGTATGAAATACATATATGAAATATGTATGTGGAGTTCCCTAGAATTTCATGTGATTCAGTAAACAGAATATGGATTCCATAATTGCTAGATCGATCCATAGGGATTGATGAAGAGTGAGCTGATAATGGAATTTTTCTTCGATAAACAGGAAACTTAAGATTAAGATGCTCCGGAATGGAAATGAGGGAATGTCCACAATACCCGGATTTAGTCAGATCCAATTCGAGGGATTTTGTAGGTTCATTAATCAAGGCTTGGCAGAAGAACTTGAGAAGTTTCCAACAATTAAAGATCCAGATCACGAAATTGCATTTCAATTATTTGCGAAAGGATATCAATTGCTAGAACCCTCGATAAAAGAAAGGGATGCTGTGTATGAATCACTCACCTATTCTTCCGAATTATATGTATCTGCGAGATTAATTTTTGGTTTCGATGTGCAAAAGCAAACCATTTCTATTGGAAACATTCCTATAATGAATTCCTTAGGAACCTTTATAATAAATGGAATATACCGAATTGTGATCAATCAAATATTGCTAAGTCCTGGTATTTACTACCGCTCGGAATTAGACCATAAGGGAATTTCTATCTACACTGGGACTATAATATCAGATTGGGGAGGAAGATCGGAATTAGCAATTGATAAAAAAGAAAGGATATGGGCTCGCGTGAGTAGAAAACAAAAGATATCTATTCTAGTTCTATCATCAGCTATGGGTTCGAATCTAAAAGAAATTCTAGATAATGTTTCCTACCCTGAAATTTTCTTATCTTTCCCGAATGCTAAGGAGAAGAAGAGGATTGAGTCAAAAGAAAAAGCTATTTTGGAGTTTTATCAACAATTTGCTTGTGTAGGTGGGGACCTGGTATTTTCGGAGTCCTTATGTGAGGAATTACAAAAGAAATTTTTTCAACAAAAATGTGAATTAGGAAGGATTGGTCGACGAAATATGAATCGGAGACTGAATCTTGATATACCTCAGAACAATACATTCTTGTTACCACGAGATGTATTGGCCGCTACGGATCATTTGATTGGAATGAAATTTGGAACGGGTATACTTGACGATGACGATATGAATCACTTGAAAAATAAACGTATTCGTTCGGTTGCGGATCTGTTACAAGATCAATTCGGACTGGCTCTTGGTCGTTTACAACATGCGGTTCAAAAAACTATCCGTAGAGTATTCATACGTCAATCGAAACCGACTCCACAAACTTTGGTAACTCCAACTTCAACTTCGATTTTATTAATAACTACTTATGAGACCTTTTTTGGCACATACCCCTTATCTCAAGTTTTTGATCAAACCAATCCATTGACACAAACTGTTCATGGGCGAAAAGTGAGTTGTTTGGGTCCTGGAGGATTGACGGGGAGAACTGCAAGTTTTCGGAGCCGAGATATTCATCCGAGTCACTATGGGCGTATTTGTCCAATTGACACGTCCGAAGGAATCAATGTTGGACTTACTGGATCCTTAGCTATTCATGCGAGAATTGACCACTGGTGGGGGTCCATAGAGAGTCCCTTTTATGAAATATCTGAGAAAGCAAAAGAAAAAAAAGAGAGACAGGTGGTTTATTTATCACCAAATAGAGATGAATATTATATGATAGCAGCAGGAAATTCTTTGTCCTTGAATCAGGGTATTCAGGAAGAACAGGTTGTTCCAGCTAGATACCGTCAAGAATTCCTGACTATTGCATGGGAACAGATTCATGTTAGAAGTATTTTTCCTTTCCAATATTTTTCTATTGGAGGTTCTCTCATTCCTTTTATTGAGCATAATGATGCGAATCGGGCTTTAATGAGTTCTAATATGCAGCGCCAAGCAGTTCCGCTTTCTCGGTCCGAGAAGTGCATTGTTGGAACTGGATTGGAACGCCAAACAGCTCTAGATTCGAGGGTTTCCGTTATAGCCGAACGCGAGGGAAAGATCATTTCTACTGATAGTCACAAGATCCTTTTATCAAGTAGTGGGAAGACTATAAGTATTCCTTTAGTTACCCATCGGCGCTCTAACAAAAATACTTGTATGCACCAAAAACCTCGGGTTCTGCGGGGTAAATCCATTAAAAAAGGACAAATTTTAGCGGAGGGAGCTGCTACAGTTGGTGGGGAACTTGCTTTAGGAAAAAACGTATTAGTAGCTTATATGCCATGGGAAGGTTACAATTTTGAAGACGCAGTACTAATTAGCGAACGTTTGGTATATGAGGATATTTATACTTCTTTTCACATCCGAAAATATGAAATTCAGACGGATACGACAAGCCAAGGCTCCGCTGAAAAAATTACTAAAGAAATACCACATCTAGAAGAACATTTACTCCGCAATTTGGACAGAAATGGAGTTGTTAGGTTGGGATCCTGGGTAGAAACTGGCGATATTTTAGTAGGTAAATTAACGCCTCAGATAGCGAGCGAATCGTCGTATATCGCGGAAGCTGGGTTATTACGGGCCATATTTGGCCTTGAGGTATCCACTTCAAAAGAAACTTCTCTCAAACTACCTATAGGTGGAAGAGGGCGCGTTATCGATGTGAAATGGATCCAGAGGGACCCCCTAGACATAATGGTTCGTGTATATATTTTACAGAAACGCGAAATCAAAGTTGGGGATAAAGTAGCCGGAAGACACGGGAATAAGGGGATCATTTCCAAAATTTTGCCCAGGCAAGATATGCCCTATTTGCAAGATGGAACACCTGTTGATATGGTCTTCAATCCCTTAGGAGTACCCTCACGAATGAATGTGGGACAAATATTTGAAAGCTCGCTCGGATTAGCCGGGGATCTGCTAAAGAAACATTATAGAATAGCACCCTTTGATGAGAGATATGAGCAAGAGGCTTCAAGAAAACTTGTGTTTTCAGAATTATATGAAGCCAGTAAACAAACAAAAAATCCATGGGTATTTGAACCCGAGTACCCGGGAAAAAGCAGAATATTTGATGGAAGAACAGGAGACCCCTTCGAACAACCTGTTCTAATAGGGAAGTCCTATATCTTAAAATTAATTCATCAAGTTGATGAGAAAATCCATGGACGTTCTACTGGGCCCTACTCACTTGTTACACAACAACCCGTTAGAGGAAGAGCCAAGCAAGGGGGACAACGAGTAGGAGAAATGGAAGTTTGGGCTTTAGAAGGATTTGGTGTTGCTCATATTTTACAAGAGATACTTACTTATAAATCTGATCATCTTATAGCTCGCCAAGAAATACTTAATGCTACGATCTGGGGAAAAAGAGTACCTAATCACGAGTATCCTCCAGAATCTTTTCGAGTGCTCGTTCGAGAACTACGATCTTTGGCTCTAGAACTGAATCATTTCCTTGTATCTGAGAAGAACTTCCAGGTTAATAGGGAGGAAGTTTGATCGGAATAAATATAAATTCTTTTCTTATTTATGATTGACCAATATAAACATCAACAACTTCAAATTGGACTCGTTTCCCCTCAACAAATAAAGGCTTGGGCTAACAAAAACCTACCTAATGGGGAAGTCGTTGGCGAAGTCACAAGGCCCTCTACTTTTCATTATAAAACCGATAAACCAGAAAAAGATGGATTGTTTTGCGAAAGAATCTTTGGACCCATAAAAAGCGGAATTTGTGCTTGTGGAAATTCTCGAGCGAGCGGAGCTGAAAACGAAGAGGAAAGATTTTGCCAAAAATGCGGGGTAGAATTTGTTGATTCTCGGATACGAAGATATCAAATGGGATACATCAAACTCGCATGTCCCGCGACTCATGTGTGGTATTTGAAAGGTCTTCCTAGTTATATCGCGAACCTTTTAGATAAACCCCTTAAGAAATTGGAGGGCCTAGTATACGGCGATTTCTCTTTTGCTAGGCCCAGCGCTAAAAAACCTACTTTCTTACGATTACGAGGTTTATTCGAAGATGAAATTGCATCCTGTAACCACAGCATTTCTCCCTTTTTTTCTACCCCAGGCTTTGCAACATTTCGAAATCGGGAAATTGCGACAGGAGCAGGTGCTATTAGAGAACAATTAGCAGATTTGGATTTGCGAATTATTATAGAGAATTCCTTGGTCGAATGGAAGGAATTAGAAGACGAGGGGTATAGTGGAGATGAATGGGAAGATAGAAAAAGACGAATAAGAAAAGTTTTTTTGATTAGACGCATGCAATTGGCGAAACATTTTATTCAAACAAATGTAGAACCAGAATGGATGGTTTTGTGCTTATTACCAGTTCTTCCTCCCGAATTGAGACCCATTGTTTATAGGTCTGGGGATAAAGTAGTGACTTCGGATATTAATGAACTTTATAAGAGAGTTATTCGTCGGAACAACAACCTTGCCTATCTATTAAAAAGAAGTGAATTAGCGCCAGCAGATTTAGTAATGTGCCAGGAAAAATTGGTACAAGAAGCCGTGGATACACTTCTTGATAGTGGGTCCCGCGGGCAACCAACGAGGGATGGTCACAATAAAGTATACAAATCACTTTCAGATGTAATTGAAGGTAAAGAGGGAAGGTTTCGCGAGACTCTGCTTGGAAAACGGGTCGATTACTCGGGGCGTTCTGTCATTGTTGTGGGTCCTTCGCTTTCATTACATCAATGTGGATTACCTCTAGAGATAGCAATAAAGCTTTTTCAGCTATTTGTAATTCGCGATTTAATCACGAAACGCGCTACTTCTAATGTCAGGATTGCTAAAAGGAAAATTTGGGAAAAGGAACCCATTGTATGGGAAATACTTCAAGAAGTTATGCGGGGACATCCTGTACTGTTGAATAGAGCACCTACCCTGCATAGATTAGGCATACAGGCCTTCCAACCTACTTTAGTGGAGGGGCGTACTATTTGTTTACACCCATTAGTGTGTAAGGGTTTCAATGCGGACTTTGATGGGGATCAAATGGCTGTTCATCTACCTTTATCCTTGGAAGCTCAGGCGGAAGCCCGTTTACTTATGTTTTCTCATATGAATCTCCTATCTCCCGCTATTGGGGATCCTATTTGCGTACCGACCCAAGACATGCTTATCGGACTTTATGTATTAACGATTGGAAACCGTCGGGGTATTTGTGCAAATAGATATAATAGTTGCGCAAACTACCCAAATCAAAAAGTAAATTACAATAATAATAATTATAAGTATACAAAAGATAAAGAACCCCATTTTTCTAATTCCTATGATGCACTGGGAGCTTATAGACAGAAACGAATCAGTTTAGACAGTCCCTTGTGGCTCCGATGGAAACTAGATCAACGCGTCATTGGGTCAAGAGAAGTTCCGATTGAAGTTCAATATGAATCTTTGGGGACTTATCATGAGATTTATGCCCACTATCTAATAGTGGGAAATAGAAAAAAAGAAATCCGTTCTATATACATTCGAAGCACTCTTGGTCATATTTCTTTTTATAGAGAAATAGAGGAAGCCATACAAGGATTTAGTCAGGCCTATTCATACACTATCTAAACAAGGAAGTTAGATTCGGCGATGCCCCTCCCTTTCGGGGGGCATTCCGATTTCGCTAGTATCATCATTTTTGCCGCGCGAATCCAGATTGAGATTAAGGAAAGGAAGTTAATTAAATTTTCGAATCACTGACTCAGGCCCATTGTCGAATCCTACTCAGCAATTGTCGAATCCTACTCAGCCGAAAAAGGGGGTACTTATGTATGGCGGAACGGGCCAATCTGGTCTTTCATAATAAAGAGATAGACGGAACTGCTATGAAACGACTTATTAGCAGATTAATAGATCATTTCGGAATGGGATATACATCCCATATACTGGATCAAATAAAGACTCTGGGCTTTCATCAAGCCACTACTACATCGATTTCATTAGGAATCGAGGATCTTTTAACAATACCATCTAAGGGATGGTTAGTGCAAGACGCGGAACAACAGAGTTTTCTTTTGGAGAAACACTATTATTATGGGGCTGTACACGCGGTAGAAAAATTACGCCAATCCGTTGAGATATGGTATGCTACAAGTGAATATTTGAAACAAGAAATGAATTCGAATTTTCGGATAACGGATCCTTCTAATCCAGTCTATCTAATGTCTTTTTCAGGAGCCAGAGGAAATGCATCTCAGGTACACCAATTAGTAGGTATGAGAGGATTAATGGCGGATCCTCAAGGACAAATGATTGATTTACCTATTCAAAGCAATTTACGCGAGGGACTTTCTTTGACAGAATATATAATTTCCTGCTACGGAGCCCGCAAAGGGGTTGTAGATACTGCTGTACGAACAGCGGATGCTGGATATCTTACACGTAGACTTGTTGAAGTAGTTCAACATATTATTGTGCGTAGAAGAGATTGTGGTACTATCCAAGGTATTTCTTTGAGTCCTCAAAATGGGATGACGGAAAAACTTTTTGTCCAAACACTAATTGGTCGTGTATTAGCAGACGATATATATATTGGTTCACGATGCATTGCCGCTCGAAATCAAGATATTGGAATTGGATTAGTCAATCGATTCATAACTGCCTTTCGAGCACAACCATTTCGAGCACAACCAATATATATTAGAACCCCCTTTACTTGCCGGAGCACATCTTGGATCTGTCAATTATGTTATGGTCGGAGTCCCACTCATGGCGATCTGGTCGAATTGGGGGAAGCCGTAGGTATTATTGCAGGTCAATCAATTGGGGAGCCAGGGACTCAACTAACATTAAGAACTTTTCATACTGGCGGAGTATTCACAGGGGGTACTGCCGACCTTGTACGATCCCCTTCGAATGGAAAAATCCAATTCAATGAAGATTTGGTTCACCCCACACGTACCCGTCATGGGCAGCCTGCTTTTCTATGTTATATAGACTTGCATGTAACTATTCAGAGTCAGGATATTCTATATAGTGTGAATATTCCCTCAAAAAGCTTGATTCTAGTGCAAAATGATCAGTATGTAGAATCCGAACAAGTAATTGCGGAGATTCGTGCCGGAACGTCCACTTTGCATTTTAAAGAAAAAGTACAAAAGCATATTTATTCCGAATCAGACGGGGAAATGCACTGGAGTACTGATGTTTACCATGCGCCCGAATATCAATATGGTAATCTTCGTCGATTACCAAAAACAAGCCATTTATGGATATTGTCAGTAAGTATGTGCAGATCCAGTATAGCGTCTTTTTCGCTCCACAAGGATCAAGATCAAATGAATACTTATTCTTTTTCTGTTGACGGAAGATATCTCTTTGACCTCTCAATGGCTAATGATCAAGTAAGACATAGACTGTTGGATACTTTTGGTAAAAAAGATAGGGAAATTCTTGATTATTCAACGCCGGATCGAATCATGTCCAATGGCCATTGGAATTTTGTCTATCCTTCTATTCTTCAAGATAATTCGGATTTGTTGGCGAAAAAGCGAAGAAATGGGTTCGTCATTCCATTACAATATCATCAAGAACAAGAGAAAGAACTAATATCCTGTTTGGGGATTTCGATTGAAATACCCTTTATGGGTGTTTTACGTAGAAATACTATTTTTGCTTATTTTGACGATCCACGATACAGAAAAGATAAAAAGGGTTCAGGAATTGTTAAATTTAGATATAGGACCCTAGAGGACGAATATAGGACTCGAGAGGAAGACTCAGAGGACGAATATGGGAGCCCAGAGAACGAATATAGGACCCGAGAGGAAGAATATGAAACCCTAGAAGACGAATATAGGACTCGAGAGGACGAATATGAAACCCTAGAAGATGAATATGGGATCCTAGAGGACGAATATGAAGCCCTAGAAGACGAATATGGGATCCTAGAGGATGAATATAGGACTGGAGAGAAAGACTCAGAAGACGAATATGGGAGCCCAGAGAACGAATATAGAACCCGAGAGGACGAATATGGAACTCTAGAGGAAGACTCAGAGGACGAATATGGGAGCCCGGAGGAAGGCTCAGAGGACGAATATGGGACTTTAGAGGAAGACTCAGAAGAAGACTCAGAGGACGAATACGGGAGCCCAGAGGAAGATTCCATCTTAAAAAAAGAGGGTTTGATTGAGCATCGAGGAACAAAAGAATTTAGTCTAAAATACCAAAAAGAACTAGATCGGTTTTTTTTCATTCTTCAAGAACTGCATATCTTGCCGAGATCCTCATCCCTAAAGGTACTTGATAATAGTATCATTGGAGTGGATACACAACTCACAAAAAATACAAGAAGTCGACTAGGTGGATTGGTCCGAGTGAAGAGAAAAAAAAGCCATACGGAACTCAAAATCTTTTCCGGAGATATGCATTTTCCTGAAGAGGCGGATAAGATATTAGGTGGTAGTTTGATACCACCAGAAAGAGAAAAGAAAGATTCTAAGGAATCAAAAAAAAGGAAAAATTGGGTCTATGTTCAACGGAAAAAAATTCTCAAGAGCAAGGAAAAGTATTTTGTTTCGGTTCGACCTGCAGTCGCATATGAAATGGACGAAGGGAGAAATTTAGCAACACTTTTCCCGCAAGATCTCTTGCAAGAAGAGGATAATTTCCAACTTCGACTTGTCAATTTTATTTCTCATGAAAATAGCAAGTTAACTCAAAGAATTTATCATACGAATAGTCAATTTGTTCGAACTTGCTTAGTAGTGAATTGGGAACAAGAAGAAAAAGAGGAGGCTCGTGCTTCCCTTGTTGAGGTAAGAGCAAATGATCTGATTCGCGATTTCCTAAGAATTGAGTTAGTCAAGTCCACTATTTCGTATACACGAAGAAGGTATGATAGGACAAGTGCAGGACCGATTCCCAATAATAGGTTAGATCGCACCAATTCCTTTTATTCCAAGGCGAAGATTCAATCACTTAGCCAACATCAAGAAGCTATTGGCACCTTGTTGAATCGAAATAAAGAATACCAATCTTTGATGATTTTGTCGGCATCCAACTGTTCTCGAATTGGTTTATTCAAGAATTCGAAATATCCCAATGCGGTAAAAGAATCGAATCCTAGAATTCCTATTCGAGATATTTTTGGGCCCTTAGCCGCTATTGTACCTAGTATATCGAATTTTTCTTCATCTTACTATTTACTAACGCATAATCAGATCCTGTTAAAAAAATATTTGTTCCTTGACAATTTGAAACAAACCCTCCAAGTACTTCAAGGGCTTAAATACTCTTTAATAGATGAAAATCAAAGGATTTCGAATTTCGATAGTAACATCATGTTGGATCCATTCCATTTGAATTGGCACTTTCTCCATCATGATTCTTGGGAGGAGACATCGGCAATAATTCACCTTGGACAATTTATTTGCGAAAATGTATGTCTATTTAAATCGCACATAAAAAAATCTGGTCAAATTTTCATTGTTAATATTGATTCCTTTGTTATAAGAGCAGCTAAGCCTTATTTGGCCACTACAGGAGCAACTGTTCATGGTCATTATGGAGAAATCCTTTACAAAGGAGATAGGTTAGTTACGTTTATATATGAAAAATCGAGATCTAGTGACATAACGCAAGGTCTTCCAAAAGTAGAACAAATCTTTGAAGCGCGTTCAATTGATTCACTATCGCCGAATCTCGAAAGGAGAATTGAGGATTGGAATGAGCGTATACCAAGAATTCTTGGGGTCCCCTGGGGATTCTTGATTGGAGCTGAGCTAACCATAGCCCAAAGTCGTATCTCTTTGGTTAATAAGATCCAAAAGGTTTATCGATCCCAAGGGGTACAGATCCATAATAGACATATAGAGATTATTATACGCCAAGTAACATCAAAAGTGCGGGTTTCCGAAGATGGAATGTCTAATGTTTTTTCACCTGGGGAATTAATCGGACTATTACGAGCAGAACGAGCAGGACGAGCTTTGGATGAATCGGTCTATTATCGGGCAATCTTATTGGGAATAACAAGGGCTTCCCTGAATACCCAAAGTTTCATATCTGAAGCAAGTTTTCAAGAAACTGCTCGAGTTTTAGCAAAAGCTGCCCTACGAGGTCGTATTGATTGGTTGAAAGGCCTGAAAGAAAACGTAGTTCTGGGGGGGATTATACCTGTTGGTACCGGATTCCAAAAATTTGTGCATCATTCCCCACAAGACAAGAACCTTTATTTCGAAATTCAAAAAAAAAATCTATTCGCGTCGGAAATGAGAGATATTTTGTTTCTCCATACAGAATTAGTTTCTTCTGATTCTGATGTAACAAACAATTTCTATGAGACATCAGAACCCCCATTTATACGATTTAAGGATACATAAAGCAGATTTTTTTATTTAAACTAGACTTTTGACCTTAGAACACTAACAGGTCAGATTTTAGATTTTTATTTTATTTTAATAAGTAAAAGAAGTCAGTTAATTCATTAAGGTTACGTTTATACCATGTATCAATAGCCAATTCTCAGTGGAAGGTTACATCGGAACAATTATTATTTATTTCAAGCTATTTCGGCTCTTTCTTAATTTTCAAAAAAAAAAAGAAATAAATTCCGTAATGGAATGGTAGGATGAAAAAAAAAAGAAAAAATCAAAAGGAAGTGTGGAAAAAATGACAAGAAGATATTGGAACATCAATTTGAAAGAGATGATAGAAGCGGGAGTTCATTTTGGTCATGGTATTAAGAAATGGAATCCTAAAATGGCCCCTTACATCTCGGCAAAGCGTAAAGGTACTCATATTACAAATCTCGCTAGAACGGCTCGTTTTTTATCAGAAGCTTGTGATTTAGTTTTTGATGCAGCAAGTCAGGGAAAAAGCTTTTTAATTGTTGGTACCAAAAAAAGAGCAGCGGATTTAGTAGCATCAGCTGCAATAAGGGCTCGTTGTCATTATGTTAATAAAAAGTGGTTCAGTGGTATGTTAACGAATTGGTCGATTACGAAAACTAGACTTTCTCAATTTAGAGACTTAAGAGCAGAAGAAAAGATGGGAAAATTCCACCATCTCCCAAAAAGAGATGTGGCAATCTTGAAGAGAAAATTATCTACCTTGCAAAGATATCTCGGCGGGATCAAATATATGACGAGGTTGCCGGACATTGTGATCGTCCTTGATCAGCAAAAAGAGTATATAGCTCTTCAGGAATGTGCCATTTTGGGGATTCCTACTATTTCTTTAGTCGATACAAATTGTGACCCAGATCTCGCAAATATATCGATTCCAGCCAACGATGACACTATGACTTCAATTCGATTGATTCTTAACAAATTAGTATTTGCAATTTGTGAGGGCCGTTCTCTCTATATAAGAAATCGTTGATTAAGAAGAATAGTTCATTCTTGGGTAACTGCGTAGATTTATGGGATCACTTACTATTCTTTTTTGTTTTGCATAGATAAAAGAAGGGGAATATTGATATATATTAGAGGGTATTGATATATATTATCATCTGATGTGATTTCTTGGTATCCTAAATATAAGATTAATACTTCAAGTTGCTGAGTTGAGAAAGAGATGGTTGAATCAAAAGAATTCCTTTTTTGAAGTTCAATTTTTATCAGAGGACAATATGAATATTATACCATGTTCCGTTAAAACACTCAAGGGGTTTTATGATATATCGGGTGTAGAAGTAGGCCAACACTTCTATTGGCAAATAGGAGGTTTCCAAATTCATGCCCAAGTACTCATCACTTCTTGGGTCGTAATTACTATCTTGCTAGGTTCAGTTATCATAGCTGTTCGGAATCCACAAACCATCCCGACCGACGGTCAGAATTTCTTCGAATATGTGCTTGAGTTTATTCGAGACTTGAGCAAAACTCAGATTGGAGAAGAATATGGTCCCTGGGTTCCCTTTATTGGAACTATGTTCCTTTTTATTTTTGTTTCGAATTGGTCGGGTGCTCTTTTACCTTGGAAAATTATACAGTTACCCCATGGGGAATTAGCAGCACCCACGAATGATATAAATACTACTGTTGCTTTAGCTTTACTCACATCAGCGGCATATTTTTATGCGGGTCTTAGCAAAAAAGGATTGAGTTATTTCGAGAAATATATTAAACCAACTCCAATTCTTTTACCAATTAACATCCTAGAAGATTTCACAAAACCATTATCGCTTAGTTTTCGACTTTTCGGGAATATATTGGCGGATGAATTAGTCGTTGTTGTTCTTGTTTCTTTAGTCCCCTTAGTAGTCCCTATACCGGTCATGTTTCTTGGATTATTTACAAGCGGTATTCAAGCTCTTATTTTTGCAACGTTAGCCGCAGCCTATATAGGTGAATCCATGGAAGGTCATCATTGAATTGACTAGTTTTCAAAATAGTCTTTTTTTTTAGCTTAGCTCAATTCATGCATGGTTCCAGATAATCCGCTTGGTTGGAAAACTAAATAGTTAGAAATGCGTATGAATATACAACCTAGAGTTGTAGGAGAGAGAATAGACTATATTACGGAATTGTCAAAGTATATATGCATTAAGGGGGGCGGAGTCAGGCTAGATCTATATCCTTAATGTCTATAAGTCCAGTCATCTTTTGTGCGGGTTTTTAAGGAATGATTTTAGAATCCGATTCATCAATAGAAAATGAGAAAATACGCAAAATAGAAGAAACAAATGTATATGGGATATTATATATTCCTAAGTTAGATTCATTATCTAATCCGATATATCGAATTCCCTCTATATGGAATTGGATTCCATATCCAGTTCTATGCAGCATATTGTTATCAATTGTATATCTTGATTTAATTCCTATTGGATTTGGATTAGGTCGATTTCAATAGGGGTTCTTCCTCTATTTCGTCTTTTATTATGGATTAGATGATAGGGGAAAAAATAGGAACTCAAGGATATCGAAGAGTAAAGAAAGAAGAATGGAATGAAAGAGTGGTTGGTTGGAAAGAAAGAGAAATAGAATAATGAGAATCATATGGATTTACACAAACCTCTAATGATTAGAAACTAAAAATGAGATCTCGAAGTAGTTCGGACAATTCAGATTATCATTTCAATTTGTACTTTTTAGTTACTTCTCCCCAATAGAGCTTAGAAGTAAGAATTTCTTGGTTGATTGTATCCTTAACCATTTCTTTTTTTTTTGACACGAGGAACTCACCATGAATCCACTAATTGCTGCTGCTTCTGTTATTGCTGCTGGATTGGCCGTAGGGCTTGCTTCTATTGGGCCTGGAGTTGGTCAAGGTACTGCTGCAGGACAAGCTGTAGAAGGTATTGCGAGACAGCCAGAAGCAGAAGGTAAAATACGAGGTACTTTATTGCTTAGTCTAGCTTTTATGGAAGCTTTAACAATTTATGGACTAGTTGTGGCACTAGCGCTTTTATTTGCGAACCCTTTTGTTTAATCCTAAAAAAGAAAATGAGTCCTTTAGATTAGATACTTTTTTCTTTTTTTAGTAAATTGGTATTTGCTTCTGCAATTCCAATTATATCAATACTTTACTCCTATTTATTACTCCTGGAATTACCTATTTATCGGGACAGACAATACCCCACCCCAGGAAGGGCTGATTTGAGGATGATCAATTTAGAGGATATGCTCGCCTTCTTCCTTCCCGTCCTTAGTTTAGGACAGTGGAAAGTCTTTTTCCTTTTATTTTAGGAATTTTTGGAACATTTCAACAAAGGAGTCTTTCACAGGTCAAACGAGACCTAAGACTTAATCTAAAAGAAATTATTAGATTGAATCTATTTGCATTAAAAAAAATTACATTAAAAAAACCGATCAAAAAAGGGCGAGCGAAGTAAGTGATCGAAAAACTTTGCTCTTTGTTCGTCCTATCTATAAGAGGAGAGCATATGAAAAATGTAACCCATTCTTTCGTTTTTTTAGCTCACTGGCCATCCGCTGGGAGTTTCGGGCTTAATACCGATATTTTAGCAACAAATCTAATAAATCTAACTGTAGTGGTTGGTGTATTGATTTTTTTTGGAAAGGGAGTGTGTGCGAGTTGTCTATTTCAAGAATAGATTGGATCTATCCGGCTGCACTTTAAAATATTTTTTAGTATTTTTTGGATAAATAAGAAAAAGGTGCACGATCTCGACGAATTACTTCTGAATAAATTCAGAAATCATATGGAAGAACCATAGCATTTCGCGACTCATTGGTAAATCAACTTTGATTCTCTATAGACCAATAATGTGAGACCATTAACACGGTTAAAGCTAAACTGCTTGAAGTCCAGGCAAAAAGGGGTACTCTTTCTACAACTATATTAGTATTAGTACCGAAATGCTTTAAACGGGAAATAGCTAATGTAGAATTTATCTGATATAAAACACTCATATCGATAAAATGGTTTGAACTATTTACTAGAAGGGCACCCTGCCCTTTTTTATCCAATGCCGAATCGACGACCTATGTATAAAATAAAAAAAAGAGAAATTTTTTGGATTTGAAGAAAAAAAAAAGAATTCTATCAATTTTCATTTTCCATTTATTTAGTTAGTTTTTCTTAATGAAATTGAAATTATTAACTAAAGGGCAAATACAAATAAAGAAACAACTTTGCTGACCATGATAGATTTTTATCTAGGCGGAAGAGTCCTCTTAATATTTATCTAGTCTTATATTCTTAATATGGGTTTCGGTATATTGAAATATAAACAGAAAAGAGAAGATAGAGGATAGGCTCATTACATAAAAAAAAAGATATGGAAATAGCCATAGCAAAAAAAGAAAAAAAAGGAGCGTGAGAGCCAAATGAATCGAAAGATTCATGTTTGGTTCGGGAAGAGATCATAAAAATTGTAAACTTAATAGCAAGATAATCTACTTTCATTAAAAGATTTATTAGATAATCGAAAACAGAGAATCTTGAGTACTATTCGAAATTCGGAAGAATTGCGTAGAGGGACCATTGAGCAGCTCGAAAAAGCTCGGGTTCGATTACAGAAAGTCGAACTAGAAGCGGATGAGTATCGAATGAATGGATACTCTGAGATAGAACGAGAAAAAGCAAATTTGATTAATGCTACTTCTATTAGTTTGGAACAATTAGAAAAGTCTAAAAATGAAATCCTTTATTTTGAAAAACAAAGGGCGATGAATCAGGTCCGACAACGGGTTTTCCAACAGGCCGTACAAGGAGCTCTAGGAACTCTGAATAGTTGTTTGAATACCGAGTTACATTTCCGTACGATTCGTGCTAATATTGGCATTCTAGGGGCCATAGAATCAAAGAAATAATTAAATTAATTAGACCTTGAACTTCTACTTTCGTTTAGAATTTAGGCATTATTTTTCCCCTTGCTTCCGAAAAAAAGAGTCAAGAAACACTAATGGCAACCCTTCGAGTCGACGAAATTCATAAAATTCTCCGCGAACGTATTGAACAATATAATAGGAAAGTAGGGATTGAGAATATCGGTCGCGTAATTCAAGTGGGGGATGGGATTGCTCGTATTATAGGTCTTGGTGGAATAATGTCAGGTGAATTAGTCGAATTTGCAGAAGGGACTAGGGGTATTGCTCTGAATTTGGAATCCAAAAATGTTGGGATTGTATTAATGGGCGATGGGTTGATGATACAAGAGGGAAGTTTTGTAAAAGCAACAGGAAGAATTGCTCAGATACCCGTGAGCGAGGCTTACTTGGGTCGTGTTATAAATGCTCTGGCTAAACCTATTGATGGGAGAGGCGAAATTGTAGCTTCGGAATCTCGCTTAATTGAATCTCCTGCTCCGGGTATAATTTCCAGGCGTTCCGTATATGAACCCCTTCAAACAGGGCTTATTGCTATCGATTCGATGATCCCCATAGGGCGCGGTCAGCGAGAGTTAATTATTGGGGACAGACAGACTGGCAAAACAGCAGTAGCCACAGATACAATTCTCAATCAAAAAGGGCAAGATGTAATATGTGTTTATGTAGCTATCGGTCAAAGAGCATCCTCCGTGGCTCAAGTAGTAACTACTTTCCATGAAGAGGGGGCCATGGAATACACTATTGTAGTAGCTGAAATGGCGGATTCACCTGCTACATTACAATACCTCGCCCCTTATACGGGAGCAGCCCTGGCTGAGTATTTTA